ATAAAAATAATAATGATTTTTTTTTTCTGTCTTCTGTATATGTTAAGTTAAGATTTTTAAGATTACTTTTTTCTTTCTTGTCTTAAATTAAGATTACTCTCCTTTGCGGGTTTCCTCCACTTTTTTTATTTATATAAAATAAATATCATATTTATTTTATATTTATTATATTTATATTAAATTTAATATAAATATAATAAATATAGAAATAGAAATTGGAGAAAAAATGAAGTAAGCTTTATCTTTATTTAGTATAGAAATTATAGAAATTCCTTTGGAAGGTGTCTCATAATACATAGAAGTTCATATCATATTTAGATTATCCACCAGAAAATCTATTGATTGTTCTTTTCTTGTTTGCTTCATTTTCATTTCAGAATAGTTAATGAATATTGATTGTCTAGAATGAGGGACGACGGAGGCTATGAATCATTCAATTCTTAAAAAGAATTATTAAGAAAAAAAGAATGTTTTGATATAATCTATATCAATATAGTTTTTGATATAATCTATATAAATATAGTTATAGTGAATACATTGTTCACCATCCATTTCAATACTGATATCGTTAAAATATGTATTTGTTAGATAAAAAAGAACTATTAGAAAAAGAAAAAATAATACAATGTAACATAAACGACAGAGAACAGCTAGCTTAAAGAATGCCAAGAACATTTTGATTATCTCCTTAAAAAAAAAAATGTTTATTTTGTAAACGACAGATAACACCTAGTTTACCCTAATTATTTCGAATACCTCCTTTTATTTTGTAAATGTTTACTTTGTAAACCACAGATAACACCTAGTTTAAATAACCCTAATATCATTTCAGATACCTCCTTTTATTTTGAAATATTTTATACGTTATATTATCATGAGATCCTGACAATATATACGATAAAAATAAATAGGTTATATATGATAAAAAGAAATACGTAAATAAATGTAAGATATAAATGTAAGATAAAGATAATAGTATACTAGATACAAAAGGGTTTTTCTATAATTCTCATTTTTTTTTTATCATACAAAATTGTATGGATTAAGAAGAACTTGGCCCTTTTTAACAACGAGATTGACCTTAATTTCAGATTTTTCTGAACTTAAAAATTGATTTCGTACAATTGAACCTTTTCAAATTGTTTCTTTTTAAGAACTAAAAAAACTTGTGCCAAAATAACAGATGCAAAAAAGAACAAAAGACCCTGAATCCGTAATGGGTCTTGAAGGACTATTTCTGCATCTGCCTGACCAAAACCTCCTACGTTGGGATTGCTTGTTAATGGTTGATCAAGCTTAATGGATTCACCCTCTGAAACAAGAAGTTCTGGTCCTGGAGGTATAATATCAACCACTTGACGTCCATCCGATGCATCCACTATTGATATTTCATATCCCCCCTTTTCTTTACGTAGAATCCTACTTACTATACCCGCGGATGTAGCATTATAGACTGTATTGTTACTCTTGCTCCCATCAGGATAAATCTGACCCCTTCCCCTGTTCCCACCTACATATATAGGATATTTTAAGAAATTAACATCCTTCTTTGTAGCAGGGTCCGGGGAAAGAATAGGTAAGATTATTTCACTATATTTCTGACCGGGAACCGGACCTATCACAATAATATTTTTTTTATTGGGACGATAACTCTGAAAAGAAAGATTTCCTACCTTTTCTTTTACCTCGGGGGAAATACGATCAGAGGGAGCTAATTCGAATCCCTCAGGTAAAATAAGAACCGCTCCCACATTCAAAGACCCCTTTTTACCATTAGCAAGGACTTGTTTCGTTTGCATATCATAAGGTATGCGAACAACCGCTTCAAATACAGTATCAGGAAGCACAGCTTGCGGAACTTCAATATCCACAGGCTTATTAGCTAAATGGCAATTGGCACACACAATTCGTCCGGTGGCTTCTCGTGGGTTTTCATAACCCTGTTGCGCAAAAATGGGATACGCATTTGAAATAGATGCCCGAGTTATTACATATATCATGATCAATACAGAAATGAAGTGAGTCATCTCTTCCTTTAACCAAGAAAAAACATTTTTATTTTGCATTTCCAATCATTGATTCCGGAATTTCTACAATGAATTTGATAGGGAACTCACTATACTTACTAGTTCCTTATATACGAGTCTGTCATTGTACTGAAATAATTGTACTAGAATATAGGATGAATATCTTGAACCGATAGAAATGAAATATAAAAATAAGATTGAATTTTGCTTTCTTTATACAGGGTAAAGATTCTGAGTTGATTAATATAATGAGATCAAATGGGTTCTTCATTCATTCATTGAATGATAAATCACTACAAGGGAAGGAGATATACGATTTAAATAATGAAAGATCCAATATTTCACAATTGTATCTAGAATAACTGGAAAAGTGGAAACAAGACCAGATATAATTTTATCGTTATGATCAAATCCAAAATCCTTGTAAACCGAATCAATCATCAGTTCCCAACCATGAGTCGAGTGAAATCCAATCCATAAATCAGTAACTAAAAGAATAGAAAAAGCTTTCATTGTGTCACTTAAGTTATAGAGGAGTTCTTGAACCCAAGAATTAAGAATAACAAGTTCTTCATTACTGAGAATAAAATAACTGCTTAGAATAATGAAAGATATTACATTTGTCGAGAAATGTAAAATGCTATGTAGATCATATTCATTTTGTATTTTGACCAATTGTATGGTTTCCTTGTGTATTCCTATAGGAAGCTTTTGTATATGTGTCTCCGGGGAGTTCCTTATTATTTCGTCCAATAGGAATAGCTCCTCAAATTCTATGAATCTTTCTAGAACGCTTTTCTCTTGAATATGATTCAAAAAAATTTCGGGTTTCCGGGTATTCCACCAATTTAGAACCCAGGGTTCCAAACATTTATTAAATGAGAGAGAAACCCACCAGGGCAAAAATACTATGAATGAAAGATATAGGAGAGAGGCTAATGCTTTCCGTTTTTTCATTTTTCTGTTTGAATTGAATTATTAATGAACCTGCTTCATTCGTCGACTCTATCAGATCTGATATTCACAAGTTCTATAACAAGGTATTGACCTATGGATCTATTCCTTTCCGATTTTTGTCTATGTAATAATTTCATTTTTTGATTTCTTTTTTGAAATCAAAATTCTTCCAAAATATCCCAGTTGGGCAAATTCAAAATGTTTCACCGTCTAATCATAACAAGGGTATCACTTCAAAATTTGTACAAGGGTATCACTTCGAAATTTGTGACTAAAAAAAATTTATGTATTACGATATTTAAATTTGATGAATTTATACTTATATTAATTAGATTAGAGTTAGATTAGACTTTTTCCAGTATAAAACAATGAAGAAATATGAAAACAGAGAATTTGCAAGTTATTTCTTCTATACTGAGAAAAATAGACTCTTCAATTTCTTCGTTCTACAGTTCATTTCAAAATACTTCAATCGGTACATGCAAAAAATAAGCCAATTCGGAAGCTTTTTGTTCAATTTCTAATGGAGTAAAATTCTCATCAGTACGAGTCAAGGGAATGGCTCCTTGGCCTCTTATTTCCATATGGAGAACACGACGAGGATAAAGACCTTCTTTAACTTCCATTCTGATTGATTGGATATCTCTGATAAGGAAGCGAAGTAAGATGCGACGATTTTTTCCAGGGAATCCCCAACGAAAAATACAGACTTTTCCTTCTTTTCTGTCGAATTGGTCATAACCGCTACCTATATTCCAAGAAATTGTGCACCACAAATAGGAACTAATGAATAGACCCGCGATTCCGTAGAAAAACATCACAATTCCTTGTGGAAAAAAAACGATTTGCTGGGATGGAAATACGGATATCAAATTCCTACCAAGATAACTGGAAATTCCAACCACTAGGAATCCTAGTGAACCTAAAAAAAGGATACAGGCCCAGCAAAAATTATTTGTTTTTCGAGATCCCGTTATAAGTTCTATCCATATATGTTCTGATCGCCAATTCATACTATAACTAGATGCGGTTGCATTCGATTGGACTTGAGAGAATAACCCCCAAAAATTTTACTTTACCTTTCTTGATCCCGAAGTCACTTTCATCAACTAACACTAGTCTGACGTGAAACATTAGGAGTAATTGGTTGGATACATTTACTTTCTATTTTTAAAATTCGCGGACCTGATCTTAGCTGTATTTGTATATACATACATTTATGCAGATATCATTAAGAGTTCTTTCATTTGTACCTTCGGAAAAAGCCATATATTGTATCATATTACACGAAATAAATATCTGTAATCTATCCAGTGTTGAAATAAATTGATAAGATTTTGTCCCATCCAATCTAGATAATCTTATTTTTTTGGATATAAAGAAATAAAGAAGCCATCGCAATTGCCGGAAATACTAGGCCCACTAAAGGCACAAAAAAAGAGGGTAAGTTGAGATCTATCATAGAATGGACGCCTCGATTTATTATTTCTATCTAAATATTTCTATTAGAAAGATATCTTATGATATTTATTCTAATATAGATTATAAAACTATATATACTATGATATATATATATATTAAATATATTTTATAATATAAATAAAAAATATAATAAATAAAACTATATATATTATATAAATATCTAATTAAATTATAAAGATATCTAATTAGATTCTAATCTATATTAGAAATAGAAATATATATGAATATATATTTTGTATTTTTTTTTTGACTATCTATATATACTTATATTAACCATATATAATATACCATATTTATACATAAACATAATATATATATATATATAAGTATATAAGAATAAGAAAAAAAAGAATATAAATATTAAAATAAGAAATAACGCTCCAAATAATATAAAATAAATATAAAATATAAATTACAAATAATATAAATTCTAATAATACTGGTTAATAATGGTTCACTACAAATAAAAAAATAGACTTTAGCGCTTTACTTTAAATTTTTTGATTTTTCTTTTGAAGGGAAAGAAACCGTGGAGTTGAAATAACTCAGCCAGAACACCTTTTAAAAGATTACGTGGTACAATTTTGTCGAATAAGCCTCTACGGAATAAATTTTCAGACGCCTGTGAACCATCAGGTACTCCCCTTTTCAATGTCTGTTCAATTACTCTTTTACCCGCAAAAGCAATGTAAGTATTAGGTTCAGCAATAACGATATCTCCCAACATACCAAAACTCGCTATTACTCCGCCAGTTGTAGGAGATGTAAGAATTGATACATAGAACAACTTTTTATCTGATTGATAATTATGTAAAGCAGAAGATATTTTAGCCATTTGCATCAAACTCAAGCTCCCTTCTTGCATGCGTGCTCCTCCGGAAGCGCACACAATAACCGCAGGCAGAGATTGATCAGTAGCATACTCGATCAAACGAGTAATTTTTTCACCTACTACTGATCCCATACTACCTCCAAAAAACTTAAAATCCATAACCCCAATTGCTACAGGAATACCGTTTAGTTGACCTATGCCCGTTTGAATAGCCTCGGTTAAACCAGTCCTTCTTTGATAGGAATCGATGTGCTTTCTATAAAGTTTCCCAAACTTAATGGGGTCCCCAGGGACCATATCTTCATCCATAGGATGCCAAGTTCCGGGATCAATCAAAAATTCGATTCTATCTGAACTATTTATTTGTAAATGGTATCCGCATTGTTCACAAATATTCATTTTTGATCTAAGAAATTTTTTATAATTTAATCCAAAACAACTTTCACATTGAATCCATAAATGTCTATATTTTTCATTTATATCAAAATTTTTATATTTTTTTATTATATTGAAGTCATTGGCATTATGACGAGTTCTTATAGTAGTACTAGAGCGACAACTCTCAATACCACTTATATTTTCAGTACAAATGAAATTATAAATGTAACTGTCACTACAATTGTCAGTATCACCCGAAAAGGGACTTTTCATACTGACTTCAAAACGAAGATAACTCTCAATGCAACTATTAATGTAATTATTCCAACTAGATTGAGTATTATGCATGTAATGATAAGTAATTCTTTATCTTAGACTCACTATTCGAATAACTAGAAATAGAAAAAAAACTTTCTACTTCGCCCAGAAAAGAACTATAATTGTCAATCTCAAAAATATGATTTTGAAGATCAAAAAATAAAAAATAACAGTTATCAGTTACCACTCCTATCCCTAACTAAAAAATGTCATCAGAGAGGAAACTTCAAAGATCTCCGATATCAAATAAATAATCAACATTAATGAAACTATAATTCTCACTATGATTGCAACCACGAATCCTTTTCTTCGTATCATTTCGAATGGGTTCTTCACTTCTATTGGTATGTGGTATGTCCAATAAAATCAAAACTCTCTATTGATTTACTTAATGCACACCTAACCTCTCATTAGACAATGCTGAATTGAATCACCATTTTTTCATAGAATCTTCCTGCTTGCTTCCCATTCATTTGATGAAACATAGAATAGATGAATAGTCATTCGATGAAAAATTCCTTTACTGTTTTATTTCCTATCATAATTCAACATATTAATCCAATCATTAAGGTTGTTAATTATAGGTAAGTATTGTATTGAAAGAAATAATTTCTTTTGGATAGAGTCCAAAGTATCAATTGAATACAATACATATTAATAGAATCTTTTTCTCATTCTCATATATATATCATATATTTTTCTCAAACTCATATATCTCATATATATGGATTATGTATAAGGTATTGAGTTATTTAGTCTTTGATCTTGTATTTAGATCTTAATATATAGGTAAGTTAGGTAAATGGGTAACGTCTCTACATAAAAAAAAAAAAAGAAATATATGTAAATGTTTATTCTTTTATTATTTTTTTTTTCGGCTCAATCCTTTTTTAGAAAAAGATTGGGCCGAGTTTAATTGTAATCAATTAGGAGAACAAAAAGGAATTTACTGAATTATGGGCACTTATTTATTATTTCTATTTATCTAGCTTATCGACCGGTTCATATTCGAACTTGATCTCTTTCCATACTTCACAAGCAGCAGCCAGTTCAGGACTCCATTTGCAAGCTTCACGGATAATTTCAGTACCTTCACGAGCAAGATCACGCCCCTCATTACGAGCTTGTACACATGCTTCTAAAGCCACTCTATTAGCTACTGCACCCGGTGCATTTCCCCAAGGGTGTCCTAAAGTCCCTCCACCAAACTGTAGTACCGAATCATCCCCAAAGATTTCGGTCAGGGCAGGCATATGCCAAACATGAATACCCCCCGAAGCGACAGGCAGAACACCCGGCATAGAGACCCAATCTTGAGTGAAAAAAATACCCCGGCTTCGGTCTTTTTCAATAAAATCATCACGTAATAAATCAACAAAACCTAGAGTCATCTCACGTTCTCCTTCTAGTTTCCCTACTACCGTACCGGCGTGGATATGATCTCCACCAGACATACGTAATGCTTTAGCTAATACACGAAAATGCATACCATGATTTTTTTGTCTA